TGTCCATTTTTTCATCAAAAGGGGCGTCCCTTTTGAAGCGAGAATTGATTTTCCTTGATAACTAATATAATGCATGAAAGGGTCTTTAAACAACCATAGATTGTCCTGAAAGGCCTTAGCAAAAGCTTCTACAAGTCCAAGATGTTCTAGTTTTCCATAAAAAAAGATTCGTTCAAGAAGGGTTCCAGAAGACGTTGAGCATAAATGAGAAGATTTGTTACGAAGAAAGACGAAGATGGATTCGTATTCACATAGATGAGAATTATATAGGACGAAGAAAAACCTTTGATTTATTTTTGAAAAACAAGAACTGGCTTTATTTGGAGTATTCCAAATACGATACTCGTGGAGAAAGAATCTTAATAAATGTAAAGAAGAAGCGTCTTTTACCCAGTAGCGAAGAGTTTGAACCAATATTTCCAGATGGACTGGGTAGGGTATTAGTATCTCTAACACATAAATTAAATGTGAAAATTTGTCCTCTAAAAAAGGGAATATTGAATGAATTGATCGTAAATTATGAGATTTAACTATTCCTTTCCTTTCTAGCGAAGATAATAATCGGAGATAAAACGGAATTTCTACAACGACTGCAAATCCTTCTGATATCATTTGAAAATTAAAATTCTTGTTGCGCCCAAAAAAGGTATTTTGGGTAAAATCATTAGCAAAAAGAATCAAATGATTCTGTTCATACTGATACATTCGCTCAATTGCACGTTTCACAATTAGTAAGCTGAACTTATTAGAACCTGCATTTTCCAACAAAACGGATCTATTTCTATTTAAACCATGATCATGCGCAAGTGCATAAATATACTCCTGAAAGATAAGTGGATATAAGAAGTAGTGTTGTTGAGATCTATTTAGCTTTAAATATCTTTGGAATTCCTCCATTTGAAATTCTAGTTGAACTAAAGGTAGAGGATTTTGGGGGTTATCAATGAAACATAGTGCGATACAGTCAAAACGAGGTATTCGAGTAATAAACGAATAGATACCTCGGGGATACAGGTAAACTTATCAACGGATTATCTATTCTCTCTTTTCCATTTAAACGAATAAGTAAGTTTATGTTCATTATAGGATAACAAAAGACTTAGAAATCCTTTATTTTTTCAACCTAATCGCTCTTTTGATTTTGGAATTTTTTTATCAATATACTGTTTCTTCTACACACACATTTCTATTCCATAATGGAAAATGTCAATAGTTAGGATTCATTAAAATATAAAGAATTCGTTCATGGGATAATCCCTTCCCGTATCAGGCACTAATACATTTTTAACGTCTAATTAGATCGGGTAATCGTTCAAATTAAGAACAGAAGCTCGTTGCTTTTTCCCTATAATCAATAATCATATCAATCAATCATCAATAAATAAATAAATTGAAGCCATTAGGGCTCTATATCCATTTATTCATCCGACCCAACTTGAAATTGAATTCATTTTGTTCCGTTTCAAAAAAGAACACAACGGTTTGTACCGATTCGGAAAGAATGAAATATTCTCAGAACTCTTCGTTGATCCGACATGCTATTTTTTCCATTCATTCCCTTTCAGGATCAGTCGTGGTCTTCCAAACTTTACCGATGGTATGGACGAATCCCTCGCTTCATCCAAATGTGTAAAAGATCCTAGCCGCACTTAAAAGCCGAGTACTCTACCGTTGAGTTAGCAACCCGAATAGAAAAAGTTTATGTAAATACAATCAAAAAAAAAAAGATAGATAAATGTCAAAATTTATAGACCACCTCTTCGTTCTTATGTTATCGACTTTTAAATCAAAACCCCTATTCTTATTATATCAAAGAGAATTCAAGGAATCCCATCATTTGAATAATATAAGGTAAAAATCAAACCGCTCGGACAAAAATAAATTTATCTACTTATCACGATGAATTATATTTGTTCGATACACTGTTGTCAATATAAATGTTGAGAAAATAATACAATGGAAAAACAAAATAAATGGAATTTATTTCAATACTATTAAAAAAAGGGCTTGTGTTGGATTGGCACTACATAGCTGAAAAAAGTTTAGATAGAAGAATAAAAAAGGACCAAGTAGAAAAAAATATCAGATTGAATCAATAATCAATAATAAGTAACTAGAATAAAAAAAGGTAGGATTCCTTGGTTATTACTTATTAGTATAGTTTCAACGAAAACCGACCAATTAAAGGAACTCCCATAATTTTCTATTTCTAGGATCAAGCAACTCGAGTTTTGTCGTTCTAGAACATGAGATTTTATAGAAGCAATGAAAAATAGATATGAGTAGAATCCAAAAAAGTATATATATATATAAATACAAAAATTTATATAAGAATTACTATCCCTTTCTATTTCTTTATTTCCTTAATTCAATTTTGTTTGATTAGGACCAAGTTACTTAAAAACCTCTGCCTTTTTTAAAAGATCCCGAACAGTTCCTGTGGGCTGAGCGCCCTTTTCAAGGAAATATAGAATAGCAGGAACGTTTAAATAACTTTGATTCTTTATCGGATCATAAAAACCTACGTTCCGAAGATCTCTTCCTTCTCTTCGGGATCGAACATCAATTGCAACGATTCGATAGACGGCTCATTGGGATAGATCTAAGTAAATGAACAAGACCCCCCCTAGAAACGTATAGGAAGTTTTCTCCTCGTACGGCTCGAGAAAAAATGATTTGGAGCTTTGTCTACGTATAGAATTATAATTTCTGGCAAAGGAGTTGATAAAATAAATTAAATGGGATTTAACTCATTTTTTTCTTCCTCCTTCCTGAAAAAATAAAAATCATTTGTACCCATAACTCAAGTTGGATAATTCTCAAAGAGCTTAAAAGAAAAAAAAATCTTTAGGCCATTTATTTCATTTTTTGAATGGTCTTTAACCCCCTCTTGCTTGTCTCATTTAATCTTTATTATTATCCAGTTATTGAGACAATTGAAAAAACGGTGTTTCCTTGTTCTGGGATCCTTTTTTTTGTTTTAAATCAGTGGGTTTAGACATTACTTCGGTGCTTCTTAATCCTTACAAAATGGCAGCAACATACCCCTTTTGTGATTTCTTTCTATCAAAGAATCATATAAACGCTCGATTCCCGCGTGATACACTTTGAATCGAAAGACTTTTCTCAATTTCAACAAATTTTACTTTTGAATTAAAAACTTGACTGAATCGGATCCTTTCAATTTCTATATTGATATATATGATATACTTACAAAGTTGTTCCAATTTATTGATTGGTATTAACCCTAGATTCTTGCCCCCTGAAAGATGAATCCATACTTTCTACCCGAGCTCCATCATGTACTATATTCATTACAACCTAACAAAAAAGGATTCTAGTGAAAACAGAACAGATGTCGGGTCAAGAGCACCTTCATTCATAGAAAAGATGGCGGATGTAAGAATAAAAATCCACACCGGATCGTGTCCTTCAAGTCGCACGTTGCTTTCTACCACAGCGTTTCAAACGAAGTTTTACCATAACAAAAAATTCCTCTAATTTGGAACCCATATGGAATTGATTCAATTATGGAATCATGAATAGTCATTGGTTCCGTCGATACATAAACATATGAATCTATACCCTTTTTTCTTATATACAAATTCTTCTATACAAATATGGCAAAAATTTTTTTGAAGCAATCTTAGCAAGACCCCACCTATTATTGTATGTTATTGTATGAATGCAACACTTTAACTTTACTTTTTATTAAAAAAATTAAAATATCTGTTTCTTTTCGAATTGAACCATCAACGATTTAAAGCAGATAAATGGATTGAAAAAAAAACCATTTTTCTTTTTTGTGTGAGATAGATAAAAAAGACCGATCGAAGAGAATATTTAAGTACTTGTTCTTTCGATTCGAATTTTATTAATAAGATAAGATGAACGAATTAGGGGTTTTTCGTACCTATGAGATAGACTGAACTACAGTCTTTATTATGGATCCGTTACATATGTAACTTGATTCGTTATTAATGAGATTCGGACATACACAGATATACATATATTTAAATGAAGACCTCCTGTTCCTGTTACTAATTAAGAACTATCTATCCCACGACTCTCTGGGAATGCTGAATCAGAACAAAAATAAAAAAGGATACCTTTTGGGGAAAGGATACTCTCTAGGGACAAAGACAAACAAGTCCAGATTAGGCGCTTGCTCCTAATTTTTTAGTTTACACAAACCCAGTCTTGTCTTAAGAGACTTAATCCCATTAATTGAATGTAATAACCCCCCTCTTGTTTAGAATAAAGAGATCCTAATAATTTGGCTACCCCATTTTTTTAAGTTTAATTTGAATGGATAAAGAATAAGATATAGGAAAGAAGTGCTCTTTCTTAGTGTAATTCAAAATAAAATGTATCGTTGAAAATTTAAAAAGATATGAGACGTAAGGTTTTTTCTTCAAATTAAGTAGCTCTAAATCCCTTCAATATGAAGGGAATGAACATATGATGAAAAATCCGCCCATACTTTATTTTTTAATTAGTTGAATTCAACTAGGGTGTGACCTATGTTACCATCATATCTTGATGACAAACAAATCTATTTAGTAATATCTGTATGTTGTGAAAAACAAAGATATGATTCATAAAAGAATCATTCAAAATTATAAAAGAAACAAGAATGACATTCTATCCAATATTAGGCATTTAAACATAACGTTACTTTAAAAATAAACTTTTACGCTGATACAATGTATCTACCTGGGACGAAAGGATTCGAACCTCCGAATACCGGGACCAAAACCCGTTGCCTTACCACTTGGCCACGCCCCATCTATATTTCCATTCTACACTAATAAAGAATAATATTAGTATTGGGTCTTGGTCAATTACAGGGCAATTTTATATATAAAATTTTTATAGAATAGATTAGATTCTTGCTAGGATTTTTACGCGTGTAGATATAGAATTCAGCCGAATTCATTGATCATTACATATAATTTAATTAAGATATTCTATGAAAGTATTATTTCTTCTATTCTCCT